GCTACCCAGCGCGTAACCTTGTCCCCCCTACCCCTCTTCTGGTTATGCCATTACCAATCGCGGGTAACCCCCGGGCCGGCCGCCCCTGACCTAATAAGAACGATTATCCTTATGACCAAACAAGGAGCAGCTTACTTACTTCTCGAGCGATAGTTCCACGATCCCGACAAGAGATTTTGAGGATGTCATGCCTGAGTGTCGAAGACCCTTACACCGAGAAGGCCGGTGGACCATAAGATAGAGCTGGAACCGGAGGCTTTGCGCCCGAAAATTGCCCCCCGAACTATCAGAGCTAAGGAAGCAACTCAAGGAGCTGATCGATGCCGCATCTTCTGGTCTTGGTTCCTTTCGGACGTGCGGGCGGATCCTATTTTCTTCCTTCTTTTGTTCTGGTTCCCGTGCGTGTAGGAGGTCTTTTTTTAGCGTTGGGTTTGTTATCAAGGCAAGGGGAGTGTGCTTTTGCGCTCTTTCTACGGCCCGTTATGCTTTTCCCGGCTCGGCATGCTTGCTTTAACTCTATCGACAGCATTTTTGGTGTCCAGACCAGTAGCAGCAGCAGCGTCGGTTAAGGCTCGTTCCGAAAGAGATATATGTGGAGCGGTTCCAGTCCCTCTTTGGAGGGACTTACGCCAGCTTCGGTCAGCAGAGTTACCCTCCACTCAGCCATGTAAAACACGGTTTCGTATACCCCTAATTCTGAAATTTTTTTGACTTTTTGGGGCTCCTCGTGGAAAGCTTTGCGGTTAATAATAAGTAATCCAATCTTCCTCACGCTCTTTAGTTCATCTCGGTAGAACAAGGAAAAAGCCTATGTGGTGGGTTCGACTCCCACAGGAGCGCACATTAATTACCGATCAGCTGCTTTTCATTAAAGGAAGCGCATTCTTTTAGAACCTTTGACCAGCGGGTCGGTCGCCTGTCCTCCCCCCGTAGAAGCTAGTGCCTAGAAGTGGACTTCCGCGCCGACGATTCCGCCGGTCCCGGAAAAACCGGGGGATCCAGGCGAGGCTTCTTTTTTATTGAATAAGAAAGGAGCTCGCCTAGATCCAAGTCTCCCCAATCCCAGTGCGGCGGGTCGGGCCAATCAAATTCCAGATTGAAGTCCGGTCGGCGACACCCGCTGCCCGACCTTTGCCAATCCCATCGTGGCTCTTTCGGCCAGTAGGGGTCAAAGTCCCAATCTTCCAAGTCAGGGAAACCACTATACCTTTTTGGGAAGTCGTGTACAACCGAAGGGCCAGCCTCATTATCATTTGCCCGGCCCCTCTCTAGGGGGATTCAATCAGAACGCTAGAACCATAATCTTTCCTAGGAACAGCTTCTACGACGGTAGGCGTAAGGGCATGATTAGTTTAACAAATCTCACTGCACACTTTCTATATATCTGTCTTCATTATCGGCTGCGTGCTATCGTAGATAGAGCAATGGGAGGTTACACAATTCCGAATCCACTATTACAGTAATTTTTTTTTTCTTTATCCATGGGCAATGAGTTTCTAATGTATTGGGCGCCCTATTTATATACATTATTTTCGTATTAGCTTATCCGTTGCTCTGATCCGTCTGTCGTTCCTCTGTAGCATGCGGTCGAACCTACTTTAAAGATCCTGTGCAGCCCCAAACGCTGCTATGGCCTTCTTGCCGTGAAAGTGAGGAGAGCTTAGAAGCAGCATAGCCTCGAACCAGGATTGAGAGTTTTTCTTCATCATCAGCAGCTTCTATACCCACCTAAGATGGAAAAGACAATGTTCGAACCCGGGGATCTTTGATCCTCCGCCCAATCTTGACTATAACTTTGGTAGTGACAGACTAGCCCGTATAAGGTACAACCTAAGACGGAACTGAACTATTTTCATCGAGATGTATTTTTTGTTTTAAGTTCGCCAAGGCGAATTCACCCGCTTTCCCGCTGTTGCAGAAAAGGAGGATGCTCTAACTGATAATTCAAGGAAGACTTGTTCCAACGCCCATTTCTTGCTAATGATGTGATGATAGAAGCACTCTCTCTCCTTTTTCTGTTTAGCCATGACGGACACCTTTATGTATGTAATTTTGAGACACCAAAAAGGAACAGAGGCTCAATCTAGATTTGTCACAACTACCAACCACTTCGAATTAAACCCAAGACCCTCTTCTAGAGCTGTCGGAACTAAAAGAAAGAGAAAGGCGGCTCTTCAATTACCGGGGTACATCTTCATTCGCGATTCATGATAGATCAAGGGACTGACATAAACATACACAAGCGGACTAGCTTAGTCTTCTTTCTTTACTTAATTTTTCCTTATACGGTCAACACAATCTGAATTGTTCAGAGCCACTTTATAACGATTTTTTTTTTCATGCTTGACTAGTACCACAGTCTATGCGTTGCCTTTTATCGAGAGAAAGACCAACCATCAATCACGAGATTTCTTGTTCTGATGTCTAAAACGTGCCAATTAAACTACTAGCAAGCGCTCGGATTCTTCTGATGTGCAACATTCTACATAGGAAAGTTTCTCCCTTAACAGGGGTGTCGTAAGACGCCTCTTTCTACCCATCCGCCCAAGTAAGATAGTTCAATCACTTTATTTGATAAGCAATAAGCCTTTTGCTACAGCTCCGGAGCTGCCAGCTATAACATATTACACCTACCTATACCTATTAGTTAACGGACGCTTTCACACCGTTGGTTGCTACTATTCATTTCATACTCGACGAGACTATCCTATTGCCGGTGTCGTAAACGAAGACGAAGCACGATCTTATTTATTTTAGACTTCCTTCAGCTTTCGACCTTCCCTAGGTAGATATCCATAAAGCAGCTTTTTCAACTTAAGTGAATAGATCCGTTATTTCCTATTGTAGTGGTTCCCTAGTTATCCATGTCATTTTCTTCGAAAGAATGTGTCCTGAAGCCATCGCAACTTACCAGACAAAGCCAAGACGAACCCCTCGGCAAAAGCAAGGAGAATCGCGATACGCACAAGAATTTCAATAAAATTAGCTCAGATGTATCCTTTCTTTCAAGTGCGGCTCTATGCAAAGGTTATTAAGCCACCTATGTTATGGGGTTTAGTGATCGACTCTTCTAGCAATCGTTTTGATAGAGCAAGGCTTCGGAGGGACAAGATTGATGAAGTTAGGAAGACGGGTGCCTTGTGGTGAATGGAACGAGGTAACTATTCAGAAATACGATATCTCCGCGACTCGGGGAGCGGCTGCTCCAACAGAAGGGCGAGCCTTTTTAGCTATGATTATACTCGTGATTTTAGCTATATTATGTGCTTGTGATTCTAACCACGACTATCCTTGCAGAATGGGACTCCTTGCGTGTCGGTGAAGAAAGAACGGGCGGCGGTGAAGAAGGGAGCATACGCAGGGAAGAGGGAGCAGAGATTCTTTCTCGAATTTGATTATATACAATCATTCTTCGTCTGCCCCGCGGCATCGGTTAAGAATCGAGTATGAGTATTCAGTATAGATAGATACCCTGGTAACTGGTGGACAGAAATAGCGGCAACTCCTCTTTTGCTTGCGAAGACATCTGGTTGGTTTAGTCTGATAATGGCCAGAGAGCCGCTCGCTGTGATTAACCAATTATTGAAGACTAATCCGTGTCCCCAGCAATAAAAAGATTGAGGATCACTTTTCTTTTTAGGTTTATAGTGTGTCAGTTTCAAACTCTGAGATCTTTGACCACTAACATCCTCCCGCTGACGCGGGAAAAGACTTCGATTATCTCATCCGTTCGGGACGGGACGGAAGCCCCTACTAGATCCACAAAGGCTGGAGCTTAGGACTGAAACCTAGGGATTCTCGCGATTACCATAATATAATGTATGGTATGCTATTAAATCTCGGTGTAGCACCTACGTTCGGCCTTTACTTCTAACCATCTGGTTTCTTTTTCTAGCTGCGCCCCGGGTTGAAGAAAGGTAAAAAATGCCCCTATCAAGATAAAGTGGTCAACGCATGCTAATTCAGCAGGTTCGAGACCATCATACAAGGGGATCAAGAAAATAAAACAAGAAGCGCCCCGGGCGACTGACAAGTGAAGAAGTCCCGTTTGGCATGAATCGATTCCCAGCAGGGGCAATCATCCGAACAACTCCTGATTCTATTGATTCGGACCAGCGGATCTGTTTCATACGAAAATAAAAATCTTCATAAATGGGATAGTTCATCAAGCCACTAATATCTCGGGAGTTTGCTCTCCGATGAAACCCCTTCCGCTTGCTAAGCTCAAGAAAGACGCTTCCCAACTCAACCCACTCTACTCTTAAAAAATAGCTCAAACTTTCTCTTTGAAAATAATGTCCGAGAACTTTTCTTAAGTCAACTATTGGATATTCAGCAGCTACATCCTTAGAATGGAGTTCCGAATAACAAACAAACTATGAAGTGCTTCTAAACGGGGTGGAAAGAAACAACACCTTCTGATCAATGAAAGATCCTTTGAATATTGAGTGAGACTCCATTTCTTATTAATTAATATAATAAATATAATAAACCCCGTCCGGAATAGAAGAAGGGAGCTATCCTCAAAGAAGAGAGTTGGAGGTTCCGGTTGGTTTGGTTCCATTCAGAATGGGTTTTGCTGGTTATTTCTAGTTGGTCATGGAAATGCCGCGGGGGGTTATGGCGACACGAGTGCCAGGGAGTAGAAGAGCAGCGAAAGTAGTACTACAATAGACGTAGTGGCTGTACCAGCTTAATTGATAGTAATCTTTTATTGCATGATCCCGTTCCCCTTGGGGAGTCTCAAATAATTGTATATTGAATATTCACCTTTATAGGATATTATAATTATATTGTCCCGGCGCTTACGGGCTTATTGGATTAGATCAAATTCATTAAGTTACACGGAATATGGCAGCCGTAGATAAGCAAGCTGGGGTTGACCACATCTGTCGAAGTAAAGAAGACAGTCAATCCCAATCGATGAGAACGAAGTATTTGATTCTTCGACAAGACGGGGGATCTAGTAGCTGCTTAATCTATGTCAGTAGGTCTCGATACCTTATTTTCAGGTAAAGTCCATCGGTGGAGAATCAGGTTCCTATCCCACTCGTCGGTTTATCTATTTATGATTGAGCTAACTGACTGAAACCTTTCCACTGCGGCCGGGTGGGACCTAGACGGCCGGTGGATCAACGGTGAGCCGTTCAACCAGGGGTCTATCCATAGTTTTGTGTCAGTTCCCGTTCCAATGAAGTAAGAGATCCCCTCAAGGACTATCGATTTGGCCGCCGCTATTGATCTCCAGTCGAAGGAGGCAGGTGGTTTAACTGTAGCCGCTAGCGGTGATTCCTGTGGACCAGTCCAGCCTGTTAAGGGAGAGGACTCTGTGGGCAGGAACTACTATGTTATCTCGTTTTCTGAATTCGCATTAGAGACAGACGGTGCACTCTTTCGAGGAACAATTGAAGAGAAAAATGCATTGGTGGAAAATCTTTTAATATCTCACGACGGCACGGATCCTATCTACGGAGATATCCAAAACTTCTATATTCTATGTTATTAACAAATCGATGAGATCAACAAGGGATAGGGGAGTACATAAAACTCCTTCCATGCCAGCTTCTAAGCACGAGAATGGCTTCTAAGGGAAAGGTGCTTCTTGGAATGCCCGTATGCTCCAGATGAATGGACGAGTAAGAGACCCGTACAAGCACAATCTTCGGTGAAAGCTATAGGCCGGTCTCCGTGCGCGGCGTACTCTGAGGTTTGTCTTGCTTGAATACTTCGAAAAGTCAAGGCAGTAGAACTGGCGACAGAATTTCGGTAGGTCGAATAGATACATATAGACAGGTTGGTTGATCGAGGAGTCACAAAGAGAGTGAAGTTAATGGCTAACGCGGGGAACCTTTGCTCCTAGGGACTCGCAGGTGACGACGACAGGATACTGTTTGTCCAGAGTTGGGAGACTACTACCGGGAAAGCGCACTTAGGAGCGGCGGATATACCACAGGAGGGGTTCGTCATGCTCCTAGCGCGAAAGCGCTAGCACCCGGGGTAAGAGTGGGCGGACCACGCTTGAGAAAGCGTGTTCCTTGGGCTCAGTGTCTGCCTTAGTAGGAGGAGGGGAAGATAGGTGATAGCAAGTCGGTGGTAGGCCGCTTGTTTAAGGAATGCCCAAATAGAGTCTACGGGTGGATTCTCATTTCATGGAAAAGTAGGTGGGGGAATTCTCGATATTATCCCGTTCGATTTAAGCAATGATAATGCCGTTTTGTGAAATGTATTATTCCGTAGTTAAATATCCCTTTGGCGTCTGGGTTTCGGTGGTAGACCGACACAGGTGAACTCTCCCGGCAAGAACGTACGCTAAACTTTTTGCTTTCACTATTTCACCCAAGAGAGCGCTCCGACCGAGTAATGTAGGACAACCTCCGCACTCCGGCGCTACCTTATACACGGGTCAATCCCACGAGCTATCCATTCGCTTCATCTGTCCTTAGGAACATGGATTTTAATTTCCCTCTAGTACATCCTTTCTACTGCTACAGGTTCGCTACTCGATTCATTTGCTTCCCACTTTCAGTACAACAACCTGGATCGATTCACTAAACAACAAAAGAAAACTGGTCTTTCAAGTTGAATCTATCTATGACATTATGAAGGAATATTACTATTCGACTCACCACGGCTATCACAACGATCCGTCGGTCCCTCAATTCACTCCACCACCAGCCTAAAAGAGCCCCTAATGAAGAAAAAAAACGAAAATGACGGGATAGGATGCCCAAACAAAGCCATTTTAAAGCAAAAACCGCTCTAAAGGGGGTCAATTCACCGCGAAAAAGAAGGAAAAAGGCTCAACTACTTACAAATCTCTTTTTTTTCTCTTTTTTAGCCCCCTCTTACCTGGTCGAATGGTTTCGTCAGCTCGAGTCTTCGATAGTCAGGAGAGCGTGACAACAGCATTTCCCAAAATACCTGATCTTTGAGACATATCTATCCCTATTCCATGCCTTCGGCTCGTTCAGTGCATAAATAACTCTTCTTTTCCTCTCCCGGTGGTCGATAATATTACATATTACCATCTCCCTTAGGTCTCGAAGTCCACTGAGGAAAACGCACCTTGAATGAAATGAACAATTGGGACATCTTATTCATCTGTGAGACAGACCAATCCCTATTTCAAATCCCTATTGAACAAAAGTCCTATTTCTTCTTTAACTTGAATCGACATATGGACTCCTCATCAGGGGTCGAAACTACGTCAATGAAATTCCACTAAGTGAGAGCATCGACATGTGATTAAAGTTCCTCCCCAGCTATGCAGCACGAACCTGTATTTGACCAGGAGGTGGAATTAGAGTTGTTATTCAATGGTGCAACTTGCATTTTTGACATAAGTAAAGGACCGGTCTCTACCAGTTCTCGTTGAGACAGGTTAGAATGCAAGTCTTCTTTTTTCTTAACCTGACATAAATTGATTGGTGGAATGATGCTGGACTTACAAATGAAGATTTAATAAAAATAGGTTTTTGTTTAATATGGCTTAGGAATAAGGATAATTTTTTTATTGAAGATTTTTTAAATGCTGGTTCACCATGATTGCTCCACTGTAAAATAAAGTATAAATTTATATAGACGAATCTGGTGGTTCCACTTGTTCAGCGGGGGGGAGACCTGGTAGGAAGAGCGGTACGCACTCCATGTTCCTAAGTCAAGACCCAGCCCCAGGAAAGATGGAATATTGAATGAATCTACTTTCTTTGTTGTAGAAGGGTCTCGTCAGCATTCGCTTCCTCTCCCTTTCCCTTTGGTCTAGCAACAACAATACAAAACAAGATCAATATCTCTCAACTACCGGCTACCTCTCCCTTTTAGGATTCACGGCATTCCTACCTTTGGGTGGCTTACTGCCGTAGTTGGAGCGAGTCACAGTTCCGATTCCATTTGAACGAGCATTCCTACCAATTCCATTTGGAGGGGTAGATCCTGTCGATTAACTCGGTCCAGCAGCTGTTCCGGGTCCAGCACCGACATCAGTAGCACTACCATGAGTTGACTAAGCGAATGTTGCACCAGTAGACCAGATCGAGATCAAAATCCATACCCACTTCTTCTGGATTGGATCCAACAAGAGCATCTAAGGCAGCTTTAAGGTAGGTAAGGGAGAGAAAAGATCTCAATAAAACTACTGTCCCACCGGCGAGTACAAGCTTACTTGCCCAGTCCCACCAGGTGTACAACTCAAAGACGCTCCTAGGCACGAGCCTAAACTACCTAAGCAGTCTTACAATTGTGTAAGTCTAAGTTGTATCACTTCACTTACCTCAGTCTCACCAAAACGATAACTTCCCTGTCCCACCGGAGTGCTGTTTAAAGCCCCGGACCAAAACTTCATTAAATGAGATGTACCTTATTCACCTGAATATGAGGATTAACTCTTTACTACCCACTATGAGTATAAATTAGGGACAGTCTCCTGAACATGAGACTAAACTATTTACTTTTGGCCTGCATGAGTATAAACTATGAACGGCAAACTCCTGGCCGGCATGAGTATACAGTGTTTACGGCAAAACAACATCAAAAAGCCCTTTTTTCCTCATAAGCCAGGAGTAGATTCACAATTTGTCCCATTCAAGATGAAAGAGCAGATTAACCACGTCCTACCGGGTGTAAGCAAATAACTCCTAAGCAAGAGTGTAAAAGGCAAAATCAAACCATGGAATTCATGCATATATAATACCAAAAAATAAAACCAAGTTTATAGGTATGTCCTATCGGCATAAAGAAAGTAAAATCAAAACTATGAAGATGTCCAAGGCAGACAAAGCAAGAAAGCTCAAAGCCCAACTGTCTCAACGGACTTTTGCAGCCCCAGAATCTTCTCCCTATAAACATAAAGGGAAGATGCTGCACGTTCATACTCATGCTCGGCAAGAACGACCCTCATCGACAAGCTTTCTATGTCCTATGCAGCAGATTCCATCTGCGACTCTAGCTCGGACTCTTTGTCATTACACTCATCCAGCTTTTCCATAAGAGATGAAGCTTAGTTCCGCAAACCCGACAGCTTCCTTTCCAACTCAATGATCTGCTCCTGCAAAGATGAGTGGGCGGTCTTCAGATCCTTGCGTACAGCGTGGCATGCATCAAGCAAGTTCATCTTTTCCTCCAAGGTCTTCTCAAGTTCTTTAGCTTGAGCTACTACCTCTGCCACGATGACGTTCTTCTTCTCCTAGATCACATCCGGATCGAACTTCTTCCGCTTTGCCTCAAACTCAACACTTGCAATGAACAAAGCACGACTCCGCTTAGAGAATGGCGACGGATCAAAGCCCAGTGACTCAAAAAAGACCTCATCGGCAACTGTAGCCGAAAGTTCTACTAGAGCACACTCTCGGAGACTGCTAATCAAAGAATTACCCATCTCATTCACAAATATCTAAAGACTGGAGCCAAGCATCTAACCCAGCACTATCGATTTGCTAGCCACGGCATCACCAGTCAAAGAACCCTGATTGCCTTATTCAAGTATTAAGGGAAAATCAGACCAAACATAAAGTATACAAGTCTTGACCTGATAAGGACAAGACTTCTAACCTGCTGAAGTGGGACTTAGAGGTTCTTGGATACAGACATCTCTACGTCGTTCTTTGAAGTATCAAGAAGAACTACGTCTGAAGAAGTGGTCGGTGATACTGGATCTAATCTGGTCACTGGAAGAGAAATTCCACTCCTAAACCACGGATGTTTTTTCATCTTTGTCTGTTTCCCAGGGATTTTGATAGCACAACCTTAATTCCACTCTGGGAGGGCACAACTTTAAGAAAACTTCTCCCCCTATGGGCCAAAGCATTAAAAAGGGTGATTTCTGGTAAAAAGAAGCACGGCTGTCAAGATAATAAGGCGCGATCGACTGTTACTATCTTGGACATTCGGTACCCTCGCTGGGTCTCGCAAGGCTATTTCCTCTGCCCCCTTGTTCTAGCTTTTCCCTATCAACAGTAATGCTTACCCACTTGTAATCCACCTTACGCACAAGTAAAGCTAAAGATCATCACCCTTTCTTGTTTGTGAGTAGGTGGTACGGAGGCCCAATGAATGAGGATGGCGGGTGGGAAAAGATAACGAAAAAAAGGCTGAAGAATAAGCCCATTCTAACTATTCTAATCTAAAGGAAGACTCTGAAAGGAAGGTTTGAGGGGAGAGCAGGCTCGACCAGCCTTCGTTCCCTGTTGTGAGCCTCACTAGCGCTCTGAACCATCTGTTTTTTTGGGGGGGCTACCTTCTTCTTGGTTCCTTCCCGAGGGGTAATTCAGTCGTAGAGGTCGTAGACCATAACGCTCCTTAAAAGAGGGACCTGCTTCCTTAGCGCCTACCCCAAGCCAAGCCCACACCTAGCTCACACCTTATTAGAACTGAAGGAAGTTGCTCCACAAAGAAGGCTTCGCGGCTCTCCCAGCTCGCATTTCCTAATGTGGTTGGTTTTATTTATTTACCCTGTTGGGTTACTGGGGTTGATGACCTAGCAACGAGCTAAGGGTAAGGGTTCTGATGCGAAGCTTTCTCGGTTGCCCTAAGTTGATAGATGTTCCTCCATTACATCATTAGATCGAATGGGAAAACTCATATGTAAAGGTGGACTTCCGATAGACGCGATAAAGATGTTAATAAAAGCATCTGTACCGGGATGCAGATATACCGATGGTTAGACGGCTAGCGAACATCCTATAAAAGAAGTTTATTTCATGAGGCTAACTCGTAGCGTTCCCGCCGCTGCGTTAGAGAGAACTGGGAACTCCCGAGTGTACACAAAACACAGGTCAGTAGGAGAAGGCGAAGATCTCATGCCTTGCTTGCTCTAATCTTCCCCACTCACCTACCCAAAAGAGGAATGCTTGGACCTATTCCTGATGGTGTGATTCGAGTTTCGCTTCTGTCGATCCTCTGTTTATAGATCATTTCACTACACAAAATGTAGTTTACCAAGTCCCCCTCAAGGGGAGCTGAAACGTAGCTTTCTGCTCAATTCTGTCTAAAACTTTATCTTTCAATACCAGACTCCTTATTTCCAACTTCCGATCTGGACAAGAGAAAGGCGACTACTAGGCAAAAGACCTCTTTTTCCTCATTGCTAGTGCTAGATTGAGCGTAGTTCTGTTTTGCTTCGCCTATTGAGAGACCAATAAAGAGCATTTTCCCTGGGTCAGATGAACAAAAAAGGAACTCTCTCTACCATTCCTGGTGACTAACCCTTGAAGTCATACAGAGACCGGGGAAGAGGTTGGTCTAGAAGCTTCATCTCCGACCTGTGCTATCCATTCTAGTGCGCCTAGGACTGTGTTGACTGAAGCTTTCAAACTCCTAGTGAGTGGAGAAGGAAGACATGGGCTATTATATTACTACTATGGTGACACCTATGGTACCTAATGAACCGTACTCCCAGCACAAGCTGGTGAGAGCAGGATTGAATGCACCTGTCTCGTATGCTATACCCACCGCCCCTACTTAGCTCTGCTTTTTGTGCTTAGCTTCCTTCCCTCGTAGCGCGCGGCGGAGCGCTCTTTCTCAGGGCTCACCGCTTGCTTCTTATGACCTCACTTGTCACCATCAGGCTCAAGTGCTAGCTCAAAGTAGGAACCGTCCCCGCACATCCGAAGCGAGTGATCTTGCTAAACCCTTAGTTGCGCCCCCTTGGCTAAAAGTTTGCTACTGCATGCGGCCTACTTCTGCTTTAACTACTAAAAAAGTGTTTGAGTGTATGAGGGGTGGCAATAGTGCTTCGTTTTAGTGCTGCTTTAGTGAAGGCAATTGAGCCGCTACAATTGTTGCGATAGTCGGGCAGCAAGCGCTGGTCCTAGCCCGGCAGCAGCCCTTTTCTCATCCTTTCTGGGACCATTCCGCAGTGCCTGAGAAGGTCGATAAACTCTAATTGCGAAGTTCGTTCTCGATTAGTCATGCGCGGAGGGAGAGAACGGTGCAATTGCCCCAGACCAAGTCTCATCTCCTATCCCAAGGGGCTTCACACTCTGGGAGTTCCTTCTACTTGACCAGCTTATTCGTATTTAAATTTCCAAATTCAGATTAGGCTTTATGCCTATAATGACGGGTAAGCGTAAATCAACCTATCGTATCGACGAGTAACTCTGTTTTAGACTCCCATTGCCCTTCGAAAAGGTAAACGTCTTTGATCTTTCTGTAAGTCAACGTGTTTGTGATATCACTCATACAGGCCGTGTGGTTAAAAGCCGTACTTTAATATGAAGGTCTCTGATCCCGAGCCATGATGCGGGGATCTACTAACCAATGCAACCGGTAGGGGTTTTGTAGAACGATAGGTTACCATCTTCCTTCAGTCTTTCGTTTGTCTTCCAGGTATCTTTGTGCGTAAAGTTTTGGTTGGTAGGGTCCTACTGAGACTCATGTGAATCAGTTGCAGTTGGTTAAGTTTATAAGGGAAGGGAGGGCTTTCGAGCAATCAGTTAAGCTCTTTCTGTATTAGTTAACGGTTAAGCGATATTTATATTAAAAAAAGATCTTATTTCCGTACTACTTGTGAGTAAGGAACTCTTAAAAGCAATAAAACGGATACGCGTTAGCCGGAGAAAGGTAGCTAGAATATATTCATCACCAGAAATCATTAAATACACTGGTATGCTGCTCATAAAGACTGTATCATAAAGACTTTTACTGTACCTGGCATGGTATAATCTACTCATAGAGGCTTCTCATAGGCACTCTAGCTTCTCTCCTTCACTTTCCGAGTCATATAGGAAGATCTCTATTGCCACCTGTGTCCCATAACGCATCTCTCCTTGCCACTCTATCTATAGCTATAGCTTGTCCGTCCCCGAACGCGGACTGTTGAAAGCAATGGTGGGCTCACTACGAGTTGAGTAAGCTTTTTGTTTAGCTTGAGGACAAGTATTGTAAGCCACTAAGTCAAGGAAGGGCTACTTAGATACTGAGATACTGCTTTTCACTCAAGAGTTGTTGCCCCTTTTCTAGTTGTGTACAGTAGTACGATAAGGAAGATTATTAGTGAGGCAGTCTATAAACTCTTACTATTCCTTATCCGTCTTAAGCCCTTCTTTCTACCACATCTGGACCTAGAATAAAAATTTATTTGAGACGAGCCTTCCTCCGTAGATGGACACAAAACTATTTCCTTTACTTATTCTTATTAAGATTCTGATTGAACTGTCACTTAAGGTACTTGTCCACCAGACACATCCTTCCCTTCCCTCTCAGGGTGCTTCTTCTATCCCCTTTTCTGGCGCCCCCTCGGCCCACTGAACTTGACTTCTTTTCTTTCTTTTCTGAGCTCGAACCATGAGCCGTAGAACTGGATTTCTCCGATGAAGTTGATCCAATGAGATGAAGATGTTCCCATCCTGGTGGTTGCAAATCAAATTCCAAACGAAATCTTAAATAGCGAGTACGAGCCGGTGTTGTCGATGAACTTCTTTTTCAGTTCGACTTGAGAGAGGTGGGGAATGCGACGTTTATCCTCGCTACTACAGGAGAGGCTGATACTTGACTAAATAGATATAGATACAAAATGAGGGACTAACGGTAACGTATATAAGAGTTGGGCTTTCAGAGAGCCTCAACCTCAAAGGAATCGTCCACATGGCTACAATCACACTTGTGCTAAACAAGATGGTACTGGTGACGTATATATAGAAGTGAGTTGGCGTTTGCGGTCATAGTTGCTGTTTCTTTGAGATTGGTTTGGTGTCATTCTGGATCTACATGGATTCGTGGTACAGGAAAAGCTTGTTGATGCAGTTTAGTCGAGATTGGCATTGCCTGGGTCTTCTTTGAGCTAAGAGTCTATACTATATTATGATTGATTGCTAGAAGTAATAGAAGAGAAAGGGATAGAAATGGACTCCTGGACGAAGGATCTCCTCTTCCGCTGATAGAGCCGGGATTACGTCCTCGCTCTAAGAAGTAGGCAAGTAAACTAGCTAGCACCTCTTTTATCATAGGCATTTTGGTCAGCAGGCTACTATTTCAGATCAATTCCTAGAGTCATGCCAACAAAGCCAAATGGGTGCCACAACCCCTTCAGTAGTTGATCTTGCCATTGCTATTGATACAGATTTAGGCGGAGCAAGGGAGCCTTTTTCTATATCGGATTAGGCCGTATAATGGATCTCATTTTTTCAATAATTAGAATTTGGGGAATCATTCGAATGACTTTGAAAAGTCGACTCTAGCATAGGGCAAAAGTAAGCAAGCCCCATTTTCTTACCTAGGTTTTTGAGAAACTTCCCTCTCTACCGATCCTGAGTTCGTATGACTCACCCCTGACTTATGATTCGCATGTTCATGCTCATCTCCTCCTTTCAGTCGATTTAACTGCGTTTCCTCGGATCTCATGTTATAAGGGTTCATCCACCTACGTGCTACACCAATGATTTTTGGAAAAACCAAAAAGTATAAATAAAAAGGGATTCCTCCCCAAAAACTACAAATAAGCCAGTTCATTCCTTAGTTGGATCCGCCGAAGAGATTGGAGCAAGAACTCTTTTAACCACCTTGCTTCCCGGCATCTGCCCTGGGTAGCGATCTACTTGTGTTAAAACTCCAATCGGAAAGTCAGAACGTAGTGCTAAGGTAGTTGTTCGTACTAAGTGCCAGTGATCAGGAGCTAAGAGCACCTTAGTGATGTAACACCTTTCGGATCAATTCCTCTAGCAGCACGAGTCTCACTTTCTTTTTCTGTCGAAAGCTTTCCACGTAGGTCTGAAATAACCGTTTGTCAGGACGACTTCTCTTACGATGTTTCTTAGCATCCGAGCTAGCTGGTTTTTCCATCATCCATTGATAGCCGCATAAATGACTAGAATTTGTTTTTCTATTGGAATGTCTCGGAGTTGTAATCTTCCTATTTAGGTTGTCACCGTCTCCGCTAGGTGTTTATGGAATTATTGTCGAGCAGGTTGGCTCCTCAACTGTTGCTGAACCTAAGAACATCCGTCAAAAGCCGCATCTCTTCTTTTCTTCTCTGCCAAATGAAATGGTCAAAGCATGGAAAGTAGACTC